AATTAATTTTAATTAGTTTTTGGTGTAAGGCACGTTAAATTTTGATTTTAAAGGGAATAATTCGATTTATTAAAGCTATTAATAAAAGTAAAAGTATTACATAATTTATCCTATCAAGATAACCCTTTTTCAGGCATTTTATTTCTTTAAGTTGGTCTAATAGATTTTTGAAAATATTATCTCATTTATGAAAATTGGGAGCAGCCAAACACAAATCACATTTAATTTTGTAATCCTATATGCTTTGCTTTGTAAAAGCAAGGCTTTTGTTAAATTTCATTTATGCTCCGCCGTCTAATCGAGAGAGAAGGAAATAAATGCAGCCATTTAAAAGAATCTGAAAGGCGATTGCATGTTTACTTATCGTAAACATCAAGATCTGATATATATATATATATATATATATAAGTTAACAACGGGAATGAAATTTTTAACATATCTCTTCTTTTCCAAACTACTAAGAAAAAAAGTTTGGAAGAAGAGAATATTTATATAGTAGGAAATATTTTTTTAAAAAGCTCTTTATGTTAAAGAATTAATATTTGAAAATAGAAGATAGATTTTATTTCTTTGGAGAACAAAAATAGGTTTTTTTGGGGTTCTGGCGAAGCCTGTGCCAGCCGCCGCGGTTATACAGGCAGAATATAATATTTTATTTAAAAAAATATTGTTGTTTTTAAAAAATTGGATTAATTAGGTGAAATTATTAATTGTTTATTCTTTTTAGTTTTTTAAAAATTTATTTTAAAGAATAGGATTAGATACCCTATTATTATAAAATGTAAGATTGGTAGTAGCTTTTGTGTTGTTAAATTTAAAGATTATGGCGGTGTTTTAAGCTTTTTAGAGGAATTTATTCTTTAATTGATATGACTCAAGTATCTTTCTTAATTTTGTTAAGTCAGCTTGTATATCGCTATCATTTTTGTAATGTTGCTGGACAATTATAAGGATAAATTTTTATTTATTATGTTAGGTCAAAATGCAGCAAAAAATTAAGTTTGAAATAAATTACATTAATTTTTATTGTTAAAGAGGAAGAAGATTTTAGGATTTAATAGTAAATTTTAATTATAATGTTAAATTGAAAAGAGCTCTGAAACATGCACATATCGCCCGTCGCTCTCAATTTTGAGATAAGTCGTAACAAAGTAAAGGTACCGGAAGGTGTTTTTTAGGGTGAAATCAATTAGATATTTCTTTTACAATGAAATTTAGCTTTTAGCCACTCTAATTAAAAATTGAATTGTTTAGATTTTTGAAATAGGTGTATTATTTTATATTTGGGATTGAAATTATTTAATTGCTATAGGTTAAAGTATTGTGAGAGGAGTTTGAAAAAATGAAAAAAGATTTGTAAAAAAGTTATATTTTGTACCTTTTGTATAAGGGTTTAATTATAAAGAGTAAGGATTTATATATCTCGAAATGCCTTGAGCTATCTTTTAGGGGGTGTGTTGTTGTAAAAATATGTTTTATAAATGGTAGAAATGAAATTTTTGGCAAAAGGTTCGATATCTAGTTATTTAGGAAAAACTATATGTTTTATATAATTTGTGTATTTTGAAAGGATTATAGATTTTCTTTTTAGGGATAAGCTTGAAAAGTTGGTATAGAAATTATAAGTTATTCTTGAAGGTTTAGAAATGGCTAATTTATTTGTAATAAAATAATTTTCTTTTTTTTGTTTTTATTTTTTTTTTCTAGTAAATTAAAGTTAGGAGAATTCATATTAATATTAGTATAAGTTTTGATTGTTTTTAATATTGACTTGAAAATAAAAAATAGAGATTAAATTAATAGGAACTAGGCAAGTTTAATTTTTGAATGTTTAACAAAAACATAGTATTTTGAAGTAGTAAAATATATAACCTGCTCAATGATATTAAATTGCTGTGGTATTTTGACTATACGAAGGTATTGAAATAAGGCTTTAATTGGGTGCTAAGAGAATGGTTGAACAAAGATTAACTTTCTTTTTATTTATAATAGAATTTGATTTGAAAATGAAAAAGTTTTTATAAAAATTTGGGACAAGAAGACCCTATGAATTTTTTTTATAATTTTATTTATAATTTTTGATTAATGGAGTTAAATGGAATTTTAAGTTGGTTGGGGTGATTTTTAAAGAATGTTTATCTTTAAAAGTAGGGACTAGAACCAGGATTCTTGGTTGATTGAGTAAAATACTCTAGGGATAACAGCGTTATTATTTTGGATAGTTCATATAGATAAAATAGTTTGCGACCTCGATGTTGGATTAAGATACTTTTTTAATGTAGTCGTTAAAGGAAGGAGTTTGCTCAACTTTTGAAATCTTACATGATCTGAGTTCAGACCGGCGTGAGCCAGGTTGGTTTCTATCTAAATTATTATTAAAATTGCTTTAGTACGAAAGGAATTAGTGGTTTAAATTTTTTAGATTAGTTTAAAAATAAGGAAAATTTTATCTTGGCAGATTAATTGTATCAAATTTAGAATTTGAAGATGATTTGACATCAGATAAAGTTAAAGAGGCAGATTAGTGCGAAGAATTTAAGCTTCTTTTATGATGAAAATCCTTTAATATTGATTTTTTTGAGATATGTTATGTTGTTGTTGATAGTGTTAGTAAGAGTGGCTTTTTTTACATTAATGGAGCGAAGGATTTTAGGGTATATTCATATTCGAAAAGGTCCTAATAAAGTTGGAGTAGTTGGAGTATTACAACCGTTTTCGGATGTAATTAGGTTATTTGTAAAGGAAATGAATTTTATAATATTTATGAATTTATTTTTTTATCAGGTGATTCCAGGTCTATCTTTGGTGTTAATGTTGATATTCTGAATTTTGTTTTTATGAGAAAAGGGACAAATTGGAATGGAATATGGAATGGTCTATTTTTTGTGTGTTTCGAGTTTAGGGGTTTATGTGATTTTAGGGGGTGGGTGATTTTCTAACTCTAAGTATGGGTTGTTAGGTTCATTTCGGGGTTTAGCACAGGTTATTTCATATGAAGTGAGATTAGCTATGATTTTAATGGGTATAGTATTTTTTAGTTCTAGTTATGAGTTGTTTAGAATTTCTGTTTTTCAGGAGGATTTTTGAATAGTGTGAGGTATGATAGGTTTGTTTTTTATTTGAATGGTTTCTTGTCTTGCTGAGACAAATCGAAGACCTTTTGATTTATCTGAGGGGGAGTCAGAATTAGTATCAGGCTTTAATATTGAATATGGCTCTTATGGGTTTGCTATTTTATTTATGTCTGAGTATGGGAATATTATTTTTATAAGAATAATTAGAAGTGTTATATTTTTTGGCGGATTGGGGTTAATAAATTTATTTGTGTTATTAATCATATATTTATTTTTATTGGTTCGTGGTACATTAGTTCGGTATCGATATGATGTATTGATAATGTTGGCTTGAAAAATAATTTTGCCGGTTAGTATTAATTTATTTTATTTGTTATTTTTTATAAAGGTTATTTTTAGTTGTATCAGTATTAGAAAGACATTTAGAATTAAATTCTTTTTTATATTTTCAAAATATATACTTTTATAGTTAAAATGTCTAAGGAGTGACTGGAAGGATGATATAAAATGAAAAGTAGAGAATTGTTAAAATTTGTCCTAAGGTGATAAAGGGAGGTTCTACAGGATATGCTCCAATGTAAGTTAAAAGTAAGAATGTATTAACAAAAATTCAAAATAGAAGTTTTTTTATAGGATTGTTGGCAAAGGATTTAAATTTTGATTTTATTGAGAAAGGGAGGGATAAGATAATTAAAATAGATATAATTAATGCTATTACTCCCCCTAATTTATTGGGGATGGACCGAAGGATGGCGTAAGCAAATAGAAAGTATCATTCTGGTTGAATGTGAGGGGGAGTAATTAGTGGATTTGCTATTAAGAAGTTTTCTGGATCTATAAATATATAAGGCTTAATTAAGATAATGTAGGAGGAAATGGTGATGAATGTAATAGTTCCTAGAATGTCTTTAAGTGAGAAATAAGGATGGAATGGAATTTTATCAATGTTGGAGGATAATCCTAAGGGATTAGAGGATCCGGTTTCATGTAGAAGTGAGATGTGGAGAATAATTAATGCCATTAGAATGAAAGGTAGAAGGAAGTGGAAAGTGAAAAATCGTGTAAGAGTTGGGTTGTCTACCGAAAACCCCCCTCAAATTCATTGTGTAATGCTTGGGCCGATATAAGGGATAGCTGATAATAAATTGGTAATTACTGTTGCACCTCAAAAAGATATTTGTCCTCATGGAAGGACATAACCTAAAAATGCTGTTGCTATTAAGGTAAGAATGATTATAGTACCAGATATTCAAGGTCCTAGTAAAATGAAAGATGAATAATATATACCACGACCAATGTGGGTGTACAAGCAGATGAAAAATAAGGAAGCTATATTGGCATGGATTGCTCGGATTAATCAGCCAAAGTTTACATCTCGGGAAATATGGGAGATTCTTGAGAATGCTAGAGTGATATCACTTGAAAAGTGAATGGCTAGGAAAACTCCAGTAAGGATTTGTGTTATTAAACAGAAAGATAAAAGGGATCCGAAGTTTCATATGTAAGAAATATTTGATGGGGCAGGTAAGTCAATTAAAGTAGAGTTGATAATTTTTATTAAAGTATTTGACTTTCGTATAATCATTAGTTGTTAGATTTAATTGGGGCTATTGCTGATTTAATTATATATATAATTGTAATTAAGGTTAAGATGAGGTAAATTAAAGTGAGAATTAATATTATTATAGATTCTGGTGTAAATATAATATTGATTTGTCTATGGTGATTAGGGTTTAGAATTAGCTTGGTTTTAAAGAATAAAATTAAAGGTGTAATAAAAAGGATTTTTTTATTGAAATTGAATTTTTTATTTGGTGTTAATCTAGTAATGTAAAGGAAAATTACTAATAAGCCTCCTAGAATAAGGAGGGTAATGATGAAGATGAATCAAGAATATTTTATGTATATATATATGTATATATTGAGTATTAAGGTAATTAAAATCATGATTATAATTATGGAGATGGGGTGAGTTGAGGCTATAAAACATAGGATTATGAAAAGGATAGATTTTATATCAGAAAATAGTATAATAATTATTTAAATTTTGGGGATTTAGGATGAGGCATCTTTTCTGATACTATAAGATTTTTCATTTAAGGTTTACAAAACCTTTGTTTTGTTTAAACTATTATAGTGTAATTAATGAATTTAATTGGTGGGATAGTTTTTTTTGGGGGCTTATTAAGAATTTTGTTAAATCGTAGGCATATTTTAATTTTGTTATTGTGTTTGGAATTTATATATTTAGGAGTTTTGTATTCTATTTTTGTGGGAGTTGGGCAGATAAGTTTTAGATTGAATGTTATTGTTTTTATATTTTTTGTAGTTTGTGAAGCCGGGTTGGGGTTATCTATTTTGATTGGAAGAGTTTATTTTTGTGGGAATGATAAAGTTAGAAGTGTAATTTTAATAAAATGTTAATACTTTTGTTTGGAATGTTAGGCTTATCGGTTTTTAGTTTTTATTTTTCTTTTGTAGAAATGATTGTTTTTTTATATGTTTTTTCGTTGTTGTATTTTTTACAAATAGATTGAGGTGTACTTATAATAATTGGATATTTTACAGGCATGGATTTGGTTAGATTTTTATTGGTAGAGTTGAGACTATGGGTTGGAGTATTAATGTTGCTTGCTAGAATGGGCATGAGAATTTTTTATGAAAATATATTTAAATTTTATACTATAGTTATGACATTTTTATTAAGCTTTTGTTTTTTAGTAATGAATTTATTAGGTTTTTATTTATTGTTTGAGAGTGTTTTGATTCCTATTATTATAATAATTGTGGGGTGGGGGGGGCAACCGGAGCGTCTACAAGCTGGAATTTATATATTGTTTTATACGTTAGTAGGATCATTACCTCTTTTAATTTTTTTGTTAGGTATTTCTGGCAGTATTAGAATTTTCTATATGGGATGATTAGATTTTAATTTATCAATGTACATGTTTTTTTTAGGGATTTTAGGATTTTTAGTAAAGATGCCCATATACATTGTACATTTATGATTACCGAAAGCTCATGTTGAGGCTCCAGTGGCTGGTTCTATAATTTTAGCCGGGGTTCTTTTGAAATTAGGGATTTATGGTTTATTTCGGGTTAAGGTATTAATTGAAGTAAGAATGATTAAATTTAGAAGTTGAATTATAAGAATTATTTTATTAGGGGGAGTATATGTAGGTTTAATTTGTTTATGCCAGGTTGATGTAAAGGCTTTAATTGCTTACTCATCAGTTTGTCATATGGGTTTGGCCTTAGGGGGTATTTTTAGAATATCATTATGAGGTTATTTAGGGAGTGTTTTGATTATGCTTGGGCATGGGCTATGTTCTTCTGGTTTATTTTGTTTAGCTAATATATTTTATGAACGGGTTTTTACACGGAGAATAATTTTGTTGAAGGGGTTAGGGATTTTTTTTCCTTATGTTTCATTTTGATGGTTTTTATTTATTGGAGTAAATATGGCGGCTCCTCCTTCTATAAATTTAGGAGGGGAAATTTTACTTATTGGAAGTTTAGTAAAATGAAGCTTTTTAGTTATTGTCCCTTTAGGGGTAGCAATATTTTTAAGAGCAGGTTATTCTTTGTATATATATAGTTTTTTAAATCATGGGAAGGGGTGGGTAATTTATAGTGTTAGGAGAATTTCTCTTCGAGAAATTTATTTAATATTTTTACATTTTTTTCCGTTAGTTTTTTGAGTTTTGAAAATAGAATTTTTTTGTATGTATTATCTAATTAGTTTATTTAAAATGTTAAATTGTGGATTTAAAGAAGTTTATCATTAGATAATATTTTTAAGGTGAGGAGCTATTTTATTAATTTTTAGATTTTTATTTTTTTTAGGCGGATTGTTTAGACTTATAAGTTATAAGATTGTTTTGTTAGAATATTTTATTATAAGTATTTCTAATTTTGAGATGAAAATATATTTTTTGTTTGATTGGATAAGATTAATATTTGTCAGAGTAGTTTTATTTATTTCAGGAATAGTTGTTATTTACAGAATGGATTATATGAGAGGTGAAAAAATAAAGGTTTATTTTCTGTATGGAGTTTTAATGTTTGTTGGGTCGATGGTTTTAATAATTTTAAGCCCGAATTTGTTTATGATTTTATTGGGTTGGGATGGGTTAGGATTAGTTTCTTATTGTCTTGTTATTTTTTATCAAAATTATAAATCAGATGTAGCTGGGATAATTACGATTTTAAGTAATCGTGTTGGAGATGTAATGATTTTATTATCTATAGTAATATTAATTAATTTTGGGAATTTAGATTTTCTTATATATAATAAAATATATTGGGTATGTGGTTATATATTAATTATTGCGGGGATAACTAAGAGAGCTCAAATTCCATTTTCAGCTTGATTGCCGGCAGCAATAGCAGCTCCTACTCCTGTCTCCTCTTTAGTTCACTCTTCTACTTTGGTTACAGCAGGGGTGTATCTTTTAATTCGTTTGGAATTGTTAATAAAGATGTCTGAATTTTCTAAATTTTTAATATTTTTTTCTATTTTAACTATAATAATAGCTGGCATAGGTGCTATGATAGAGACTGATTTGAAGAAAGTAATTGCGTTATCAACCTTAAGACAATTAGGTTTGATAATAGTTATTTTAACTTTAGGGATGGCTGATTTATCTTTTTTTCATTTATTAACACATGCGTTATTTAAGGCTATATTGTTTTTATGTGCTGGTTTCATAATTCATAGAAGATTGGGGAGTCAGGATATTCGATTTATAGGGGGATTTTATTGAATAAATCCACTGATTGGGGTGGCTTTTAGTTTAGCAAATTTATCTCTTTTTGGGATTCCCTTTTTGAGAGGGTTTTATTCAAAGGATTTAATTTTAGAATTTATTTACAGTTATGAAAGGGGTTTATTTATATTAATCGGAGTTATTTTATCTACGGTTTGTACAACAATTTATTCGTTACGAGTTATATATTACTCATTATGAAAAGGGGGGGTTAGGATAATTGATTTTAATTATCATTGGTCTTTATGGATAGAAATTCCTATTTTTATTATAGGAATTTTTGTATTATTTTTTGGTTCATTGATAAGATGAATTTTAATTATGGATTATGATGTGATTTTTCTTAATTTTGGCATAAAAGTAATTAATATTTTAATTGTTAGTATGGGAATTTGGATTTATTATGTTTTTTTCTCTCGATTAGGATTTATAAACTTAAAAGTTGTCAGAATATTTTTAGGAAAGATATGGTTTATAGCGAGTTTTTCAGGCCCAATCTTTTCAAAAAATTTGAGGGGAGGATTTGATTTTTTTAATTATGACAATGGATGGATTGAGGAAATTGGACCTCAAGGAATTTATAGGTTTAATTCTTCTGCTTCAATTGTAATTAATTGATTCCAGTATAACTCTTATAAAAATGTTATTTATTTTGGTTTATTTATAGTAATTTTAATTTTATACCCTTATAGTTTAAGTAAAATATGATAGTGAAAATATCAAGATATAGGAATTATGGGTATTTTTAGCGGAGGCTTTTTAACAATGAAAATGTTAAGTGTTTTATACACTATAAAAATAAAGATCAAATGAGTTCATTATTATAGAGTTAGCAGCTCTATTTTAGTGATCTTAATAGGAATAAACAATTTATTCATTAACAGTGAATAGCCGCTTTTTGGCTTCTATTAATAAAAATGGGAAAATTCCAAATATCAGGCCGAAACTGATTGCAAAATTTTGCTTCATCTTTAGAATAGGCCCCCGACACCTTCTAATTGCAGATTAGATTTTATAAATTTAAATACTATTCTTATAGTCATTGAATTATTCCATTTTTTCATTCATAGAGTAGGCCTAATATGATTAATATAATAATTAAGGAGATTTCTGAGACTAGTAATGTGTTTATGTGGTTGTTTAGAAGAGGAATTGGAAGTAAAATAACGATTTCAATGTCAAAAATAAGAAAGATAATTGAAATTATAAAATAACGTAGTGAAAATGGTTGTCGAGTTAATGAAAAAGGGTCAAATCCACATTCGAATGGAGAATTTTTTTCTTTTTTGAAAAGATTTTTTTTTTTGACTGTGTTGGCTAGAATTATTAAGAGAATGGTGATTATTAATGAAGTTAGAAAGAAGGATATTATTTTATTTTTGGAAAACTTTCTAATTGGAAATTAGATGTACTTTATTTATACTAATAAAATTAGTAAATTCATCAATATACAAAGGTATAGAGAAATAATCATACTACGTCAACAAAGTGTCAATATCATGCGGCAGCCTCGAAACCAAAATGATGTTTATTTGAAAAGTGGCTTAGTATTAAACGAATAAGGGAGATTGCTAAGAAGTTTGTCCCAATGATTACATGAAGTCCATGGAAACCAGTTGATATAAAAAAGGTCGAACCAAAAATGGAATCTGAGATTCTAAAAGGTGCTTGAAAGTATTCTCATATTTGTAGGGTTGTGAATAGAATACCTAAGGAAATGGTTAGTATTAATGAGGTTTTTGCTTCTAGATAATTTTTCATTAAGATTCTATGGTGTGATCATGTAATTGAGATTCCTGATGATAAAAGGATTGTTGTGTTTAGAAGTGGGATGCTAAATGGGTTGAATGGTGTGATGGATATGGGAGGTCATTGGGATCCGATTTCAATGTTTGGAGATAAGCTTCTGTGAAAGAAAGCCCAAAAAAAAGATATAAAAAAAAAGATTTCTGAGATGATAAATAAGGCTATGCCTCATTTTATGTTTATAAATACAATAAATGTATGATTTCCTTGAAAGGAGGATTCTCGACAGATATCTCGTCATCATTGGATTATTGTGAAAATTGTAATGATTAGTGAGATTGAAAGTAAATTTAGATTATTGTGGTGTATTATATCGATTATTCCTGTTATAAAAGTGAAAGCGGCAATTGAGCCAGTAATTGGTCAGGGACTTTTATCAACAATGTGAAAGGGCTGAAATGTCATTAGTTTAATTCATTTAGATATAGTGATGAGAGTGTAATAAATACATAACTTTGGATTATAGCTACAGCTATTTCTAAACTTAGTAGAATAATTATAAAAGGTGTGATGAGAATAAAAATTTCAGGGATGTTTTCTATGATATTTCTAAGAAGACAAAGTAATAAATGGCCTGAAATTATATTAGCTGATAGCCGAATGGCTAGAGTGATTGGACGGATTAAATTTCTGATGGTTTCGATAATAACTATAAATATCGATAGTGGTATAGGGGTTCCGTTAGGAACAAGATGACTAAATATATAGTTTGTTTGGTTAATTCATCCGAAGAGTATTAATGCTAGTCAAGATGGGATTGCTAAGAATGTTGTTAAGTTGATATGACTGGTGGAGGTGAAGATGTAAGGAAATAACCCTATAAAATTATTAGATAGAATAAATCAAAATATGATAATATAAATGAAAATGAATTTTTTTTTTTTTTTCGAGAAAAGTGAGTTTAGTTCTTGAATTAAATATTTGGATATTAAGAATCAGGAAAAATGAATTCGTGATGGGATGATTCAGTAGGAATATGGAGTAAGAATAAGAATTATTAAGGTTGAAATTCAGTTAAAGGATAAAGATGAAGAGGAAGAGGGGTCGAAAATTGAAAATAAGTTTGTTATCATTTTCAAGGTTTTTTAAGTTGTTTTATTATTAGATATTTAAAATGTAGGGAAGGTTTATAAGTGAAGTAAATTAGGTTAGTTGATATAATAATGATGAACAGAAAGAAGATAATTAAAAGATTTCAATTTATTGGGAAAAGTTGTGGAATTAAAAAACACAGGTGTAATTTAAGAATGACAATCTTATGTTATTATATTTAACTAGTTTTTCATTGAAAGTAATTATTTACTATGATGTGGTTTAAGAGACCAATGCTTTAATTTCAGCCATTCAATGAGAAAGATTTAATTCAGTTAAAGAAATTTTTAGTTGAAGTGATTTCTATTGAAATAGGTATGAATCTGTGGTTAGCGCCACAGATTTCGGAGCATTGTCCAAAATAAAGGCCTGGTCGGTATGTTATAGAAGAAATTTGATTAAGGCGACCAGGAATAGCATCAACCTTTACACCCAATGTGGGGATTGTTCATGAGTGAATTACGTCGTTAGACGAAATAAGTAATCGGAGGTTAGTATTGAAAGGAATTACTATTCGATTATCAACGTCGAGAAGTCGGAAGGAGTTTTTATTTAGGGATTCATGTGGTAGTATGAATGAGTCGAATTCAATATTGAAGTCAGAGTATTCATATGATCAATATCATTGATGTCCAATTACTTTAAGGGATATGCTTGGATAAAATGATTCTTCTATTAAATATAAAAGTCGTAAAGAGGGTAAAGCAATATAAATTAAAATGATAGCTGGGATAATAGTTCATAAAATTTCAATTTCTTGACCTTCTATAAGAAATCGAGTTTTAAATGAATTTAGAACGATATTGAAAATTATGTATAAAGTGATAATGGTAATTAGGATAATAATAGTTATAGAATGGTCATGGAAGAAAATTAGTTGTTCTATAATTGGAGAGTTTCTATTGGGGAATGAAATATTGGATCATGTTATCATAAGTTATTTAATTAAGATATTGATTTGGTTGAAAGTGTGTTCTGATGGGGGAAAATTTAATTGTCATTCAGTTAGGGATGGTGGAGATTGTGCTGTAATAATTTGTCGTTTTGATGAGGAAGCTTCTCAAATAATATAGATGAAAATTATAACACTTACGAAGGAAAGAATAGAACCTAAGGATGAAATTACGTTTCATTTTGTAAAAAAGTCAGGATAATCTGAATATCGACGTGGTATTCCAGATAAACCTAGGAAATGTTGGGGGAAAAAGGTTAAATTTACTCCAATAAATATTGAAAAAAAGTGAATTTTTAATAGTATTGAGTTAAAACTTCACCCGAAGAATATAGGAAATCAATGGGTAATACCTGCTAGAATTGCAAAAACAGCTCCTATAGATAGGACATAATGAAAATGGGCTACTACGTAGTATGTGTCGTGAAGGGTAATATCAATTGATGAGTTTGCAAGAATAATTCCTGTTAAACCGCCGATTGTAAAAAGAAATACAAATCCTAAGGCTCATAAAATAGGAGTGTCATATTGAATTCAAACTCCGTGAAGTGTGGCTAATCAACTAAAAATTTTAATGCCTGTTGGCACAGCAATAATTATGGTAGCTGCTGTGAAATATGCTCGGGTATCTACATCTATGCCCACTGTGAATATATGGTGTGCTCATACAATGAAGCCAAGTAATCCAATGGCTGCTATTGCGTAGATTATTCCTAATGTCCCAAATGGTTCTTTTTTTCCTGTTTGGAAACAAATTACATGAGAAATTATTCCAAATCCGGGAAGGATTAAAATATAAACTTCTGGATGACCAAAGAATCAAAATAAGTGTTGATATAAAATTGGGTCACCTCCCCCAGCAGGATCAAAAAATGAGGTATTAAAATTTCGATCTGTTAAAAGTATAGTGATAGCTCCTGCTAAAACTGGAAGAGATAGAAGAAGAAGAATTGTTGTTACTAAAACTGATCAAAGAAATAAAGGAATTTGTTCAAGTTTTATTCCGGTTGGTCGTATATTTATAATGGTTGTGATAAAGTTAATTGATCCTAAAATGGAGGATACACCTGCCAGGTGTAATCTGAAGATGGCTAAGTCAACTGATATCCCTGAATGGGAAATGTTAGATGCTAAAGGGGGGTATACGGTTCATCCAGTTCCAACCCCATTTTCGGTTATTGAGGATGTTAAAAGTAAAAATAAGGATGGAGGAAGAAGCCAAAATCTTATGTTGTTTATTCGGGGGAATGCTATATCTGGTCTTCCTAGTATAATTGGAATTAGTCAGTTTCCAAAACCTCCAATTATAATTGGTATAACTATAAAGAAAATTATGATAAAGGCATGGGATGTTACAATTACATTGTAAATTTGGTCATCTCCAATTAAAGATCCTGGTTGACCTAACTCAGTTCGAATAAGGATGCTAAGTGATATACCTACTATTATAGCTCAGGCCCCCAGCATTAAATATATTGTCCCAATGTCTTTATGGTTAGTTGAAAATAATCATCGCGGTAAAATGGCTGATTAAGGTGATAAATTGTAAATTTATTAATGGGGGAACCCTTTTACTATATGAGTCTTATAGTTTATTAAAAATGTTAAATTGCAAGTTTAAAGAAAAGAAAATTTAAGACTTAATTTTATTAATTTATGCTTTGAAGGCATACAGTTTTTTTAACTTAAAGTCTTAAATTATTGTAATTATTATGAAAATAGCTGTAATTTGAATAAAGGTGATAGGAATTCATTTATAAAAATAGGGTTTTTCTCATTTGTAAGAAATAATATTTTTTAGTATTGAGGGATAAGAAAGGCGAAGATAAAAAAAGGTATTAATAAGTGAGGATATAATTAGTGGGATGGTAACCATTATAATTTGGTTAAAAATAATGTTTAAGGCTATTCATTTTATGAAAAAACCAATGGTGGGTGGCATACCCCCCAGGGTTAGGAGTATTATAATAAGTGTTAGATTAAGTTCAGGATTGATTTTTTTTCTAAAGTTAAATATATTTATTTTGATTTGGTTAATAATGTAAATTATTGTAAAGATAATTAGAGAGTAGATGCTTAAATAAATTAATCAAAAATTTCTATTAATTAATAATAAGGTTAAAATTCATGATAAATGAGAAATAGATGAAAATGCAAGAATTTTTCGAAGTGAGAATTGGTTGAACCCTCCAAAGGATCCAATAAAGGCTCTTATGATTACAGAGATTATAATTATGTTGGTTTTAAAAATGGATATAATATATAAGGGAATAATTTTTTGGATTGTTAATAAGATTGATAGTGAATTAAATGTTAAACCTTCACTAATTTGGGGGAATCAAATGTGGAATGGAGCGGCCCCTACTTTAATTAATATGGTTAAGGTAATAAAAGTTATTAAGTATTCTGTAATAATTTTGTTATAAAAAAAAGTTGAGATTATGAAAATAAAAATTGAAGAAGCTGTTGACTGAATAAGGAAATATAAAATAATTCTATTTATAGTAATTATATTTTTGGTATATATCAGAGGAATAAAACTTATTATGTTGATTTCAAGACAAATTCATAGGAAAAAGAGAGAGGAGGATGATAGGGCTATTATAATAGAAACGATTAAGAATCATATGAAAATGAAAAAGGAAGGTATTATTAATAAAGGAAAATTATCATATTTGGGGTATGAGCCCAATAGCTTATAATTAGCTTACTTTATA